TTGTGATCGGTTTAATAGGTGTTTTCTTTTACGGTTCATATTCTGGGTTGGGTTCATCTCTCTAGTAATCAGATGAGCTGGGTTGTAGACATGAAAAAGTAAGAACTTAGCGGGTCCTTACCCTCCTTTGTCTGATTAGAGCGGAAAGGGCCCGCGGAGTTCTTACTCTTATAATGAGACTTTGATCTATTCCATAACCTACAAATTGGTTAGTTATCCAGTCAGCATAATATAAATATTATATTTGTTTTGTAGAAATGACAAAAAGGATCCTTTGCTCTGATGTTTCAAACCACTCTATTCTTTTGTTTCTTAATGATGTTTGTGAACAATTGAATCTAGCGGTTGATTCATAGTCCCTGCCCTTCCCCCAAAATATTAACTGGAAGCAAGAAGAAAGAACGAATCAATCGATTTTATCTATAATCCAATATAATAATTATATTGATTTCTAGGGATGAGACATCCTGCAAATCATTTCTAGACTAAACTAATAGAACCTTAATCAAAACTACTCTAAAAATAAAATCAAAACTCTGATCATATATCTGATCATATAATAAATAAAGATTTGGATATTCGTAAAAATAAAATCCGCCTTTCAACCGGAACAGTCTTTTTTGTTTGAATAATTTCTCTAAGTTAGAAGTTTAACTTATATTGAATAAGTGAAGATATTGAATAAGTGAATAAATTCTATTTGCTCAATAACTTATTCACCCAAAATCCTTTTTTTTCCTTTGTTTGTCCACTACTTCTTATGAATCTAAACAAAGGAGTTCCGATAGACCCGGAAAAGAAGGAAAGTAATAGTAATCTTTGATGAACAGGAAAAAAAATAATTATTATTTTGATACAAGACGACACAAGAAAACGGGTTAAAATTCCTTTTTCTTGTGTTGTCTTGCGTCGAATAGAAGATTAGGAAGACTAGTAATCCTTCCTAAAAGTATTTGTTCCTTTCATTTTTACCATCCTTGCCTTGTATTCTCTTTTTTTGTATTTGTTTGTATGCCTATTGTTTATTACTAAAATGGAATACAAGTAATGAATTCCAGGCGTCCTGCAAAACAAAAAGAGTATAAACAAAGCAAGCAAAAGGATTTACAGAATTTTTTGATCATACATAATTGTATCGATGGACAAAAAATCAGCACTTTTTACCAAATGTTAAGGAATCTCTGGACCTAAAAATTCATTTCGTACAATTGAACTTTTTCAAACTGTTTCTTTTTAAGAACCAAAAAAACTTGTGCCAAAATAACAGATGCGAAGAAGAACAAAAGGCCTTGGACGCGTAATGGATCTTGAAGCACTATTTCTGCATCTCCCTGACCAAACCCTCCTACATTGGGATTGCTTGTTAATGGTTGATCAAGCTTAATGGATTCGCCCTCTGAAACAAGAAGTTCTGGTCCTGGAGGTATAATATCAACCACTTGACGTCCATCCGATGCATCAACTATGGTTATTTCATATCCTCCCTTTTCTTTACGTACTATTTTGCTTACTATACCTGCTGATGTAGCATTATAGACTGTATTGTTACTCTTGCTACCATCAGGATAAATCTGACCCCTTCCTCTGTTCCCACCCACATATATGGGATATTTTAAGAAGTGAACGTCTTTCTTTGTAGCAGGGTCGGGGGAAAGAATGGGAAAGACGATTTCACTATATTTCTGACCCGGAACAGGACCTATCACAAGAATATTTTTTTTATTGGGACGATAACTCTGAAAAGACAGATTTCCTATCTTTTCTTTCAACTCAGGAGAAATACGATCGGGGGGGGCTAATTCGAATCCCTCGGGTAAAATAAGAACAGCACCCACATTCAAACCCCCTTTTTTACCATTAGCAAGAACTTGTTTCAGTTGCATATCATAAGGAATTTGAACAACTGCTTCAAATACAGTATCAGGAAGCACAGCTTGCGGAACTTCAATATCCACGGGCTTATTAGCTAAATGGCAATTAGCACATACAATTCGTCCAGTTGCTTCTCGTGGGTTTTCATAACCCTGCTGCGCAAAAATGGGATATGCATTTGAAATGGATGCTCGAGTTATTACATATATCATGATCGATACAGAAATGGATCGAGTCATCTGTTCCTTTACCCAAGAAAAAGTATTTCTATTTTGCATGTCCAATCATGGATCTCGGAATTTCTACAATAAATTAGATAGGGAACTAGTAAAGTTCCCTATGCACGAGTCTGTCATTGTACTGGAATAGTTGTACTGTAATATAGGACGAATACCTTGAACTGGTAGAAATAAAATATAAAGAATTAAGTAAGATTCAAAATGGTTTCTTTATAAAGGAAGAAAGATTCTGATTTATTTGATTGATATCAGGAGATCAAATGAGTTCTTCATTCATTCATTGAATGATAAATGACTACAAGCGAAGGAGATACACGATTTAAATAATGGAAAATCCAATATTTCACAATTGTATCTAGAATAACTGGAAAGGTGGAAACAAGACCAGATATAATTTGATCGTTATGAGCCAATCCAAAATCGTTGTAGAACGAACCAATTATTAGTTCCCAACCATGAGTCGAGTGAAATCCAATCCATAAATCAGTAACTAAAAGAATCGAAAAAGCTTTTATTGTGTCACTTAAGTTATAGAGGAATTCCTGAACCCAAGAATTAAGAATGACAAGTTCCTCATTACCCAAAATAAAATAACCACTTAGAATAGCGAAAGAGATTATATTTGTCGAGAAATGCAAAATGATATGGAGATGATATTCATTGTGTGTTTTGACCAATTGTATCGTTTCCTTGTGTATTCCTATACGAAGTTTTTGTATATGTGTCTCCGGGTACTCCTTTATCATTTCGTCCAACAGAAAGAGTTCTTCTAATTCTATGAATCTTTCTAGAACGTTTTTCTCTTGAATGATATTCAAGAGAGTTTTGGATTGCCCGGTATTCCACCAATTTGTAACCCAAAGTTCCAGACATTTATTAAATGAGAGAGAAACCCACCAGGGCAAAAATACTATAGATACAAGATATGGGAAAGAAGGCAATGCTTTCTTTTTTTTCATTTTTTATCTGTGAATTGAATCGTTAATGAACCTGCTTCATTCGTTGACTCTATATGATATTTCTCTGAAGCACGAGTTCTATAACAAGGTATTGAACCTATGGGTCTATTCATTCCAATTTTTGTGTCAAAATTGAGTTTAGTTCTTGGATCTAGAAGGAATATAGAAATGGGATAAGGGTTCGCCCTTTTCGGATAAAAATGCAAAATCAATATTATTCCTAGATATCTCAATTGGGCAAATTCAAATGGGCAAATTTGAAGCAATTTCATCTTCATTTGTTCCTTTCTATGAATACTCGAAAACCCACTTAAAATAACGAATCGGATTTAGAAACGAAAACCCCCCTCAGTTAATTATTTCGAAATGTTTCACTGCCTAGCCACAACCAAGGAAAAAAGGTATCATCAAAATTTTGGGCCTAAAAAGATGAGATGAATTCCGTATTACGAAATAAATGTTCGGATATATTTGATGAATCCCTCTACTTATTATATTAGCCTTAGATTAGCCTTTTTTCTAGTATAAATTTTCTAGTAGAAAGGAATTGAGTTGGGATCCATACGCATACGAAATACTTTTGGTATACAAATGGTATACAAAAATTTATTCTTTTCTTAATTTTTTTCTTTATTATAGTATAGTTTATTATAGTTATTCCATATGTGCCCTCCTGCTTTTTTTGTTTATTCTATGGGAGTCGCCACGACAAAGGAAGGAGGAAATAGAATAATCTAACATGTTTTGTTCAAATGAACATTCCAAAAAGACTTCAATTGTATTAAAAAGGGAATTAGCAAGTTCCTTCCCCCATGCCTAGAAAACATTTATTCTTTATTGTGTTCAATTCATTTCAAAATACTTCAATTGGTACGCCCAAGAAATAGGCCAATTCGGCAGCTTTTTGTTCAATTTCTCGTGGAGTAAAATTCTCATCAGTACGAGTCAAGGGAATGGCCCCTTGACCTCTGATTTCCATATAAAGGACACGACGAGGATAAAGACCCTCTTTAACCTCAATTCTGATTGATTGGATATCTCTCATAAGGAAGCGAAGGAAGATGCGACGATTTATTCCAGGAAATCCCCAACGAAAAATGCACACAATTCCTTCTTTTCTATCGAATCGGTCATAACCACTACCTACATTCCACAAAATTGTGCACCACAAATAGGAGCTAACGAACAGACCTGCGATCCCGTAAAAAGACATCACAATTCCTTGTGGAAAAAAAATAATTTGCTGAGATGGAAATATGGATATCAGATTCCTACCAAGATAACTGGAAGTTCCAACCGCTAAGAATCCTAGTGAACCTAAAAAAAGGATACAGGCCCAGCAAAAATTACTTGTTTTTCGAGACCCCCTTATAAGTTCTATCCATATATGTTCTGATCGCCAATTCATACTATACTAGATCCAGTTGCATTCGATTGGAATTGAGAGAATAACCCAAATTTGACTTTACCTTTCTTGATCCCGAAGTAACTTTCATCAACTAGCACTATTCTGATGTGGAGTAATTGGTTAGATACATTGACTTTCTATTAAAAATATTTACTGATCCATTTTTAACCAGCTATATATATATACATGCATTTATGCAGATAGCATGTATCCGCATACATAACAGTTCTTTCATTTGTGTGTGGAAAGAGCCACATATCGTACCATATTGCACTAAAAAAATATCTGTATTATGATACAGTGTTGAAATAAATTGATAGGATTTGGTCCCATTGGATCTAGACAATCTTATTTTTTTGGACATGAAGAGATAAAGAAGCCATTGCAATTGCCGGAAATACTAGGCCCACTAAAGGCACAAAAATAGAGGGTAAGTTGAGATCTGTCATAGAATGGGTGCCTCGATTTAATATTTGTATCTATATATTTGTATCTATATATTTGTATCTATTAGAAAGATATCTTATGATATGATAAGTATATCTATTATAAGTAATATTAGGTAATATTGACTATTGTATTTTATATAATATTATACTACTAAGTATATATAAACAATTAAGTATATATAAATATATAATTTCTAAATAATATATTTATATTAAAATAGAAATTTGAAATATAAAAATAATATTAAATTTTAATAAAAAAAAAGGATAGATAATAAGTGCAAAAATGTAGAACTAAATTAAGTGTACCTATTCATCTTTCTACACGAATATAAATAGGGTAATCTTCTTTTACAAATTTTATTATTCTTCTTCTCCCATCCTTATGTTCTTTCTATCTTTCTTTCTAATCTAATAAGGAGTTTTTTATTTAAAAGGAGTTTTCTTATGAAAATTAAGTTCATTATGAATTCGCGACTCTAAATAATAGGATCCAACAAACAGGGATTCATAGTAAAAATGCGATAGATTTTGATATTTTTTTTTATTATGATGAACTAAATACTTGTTCGCTACAAACAAAATAACTGAATCTAGTGCTATATTTTAATTTTTTGAATTTTGATTCAAGGGAAAGAAACCATGGAGCTGAAATAACTCACTTAGAACACCTTTTAAAGGATTACGTGGTACGATTGGGTCGAATAAGCCTTTATGGAATAAATACTCAGCCGCTTGTGAACCATCGGGTACTGTCTTATTCAATGTTTGTTCAATTACTCTTTTACCCGCAAATGCAATGTACGCATTAGGTTCAGCAATAATGATATCTCCCAACATACCAAAACTGGCTGTTACTCCACCGGTTGTAGGAGATGTAAGGACTGGTACATAGAATAACTTTTTAGTGGATTGGTAATCATATGAAGCAGAAGATATTTTAGCCATTTGCATCAAGCTCAAACTTCCTTCTTGCATGCGTGCTCCTCCAGAAGCACACACAATAATGACAGGTAGAGATCGATTAGTAGCATACTCAATCAAACGAGTGATTTTCTCACCTACTACAGATCCCATACTACCTCCCATGAACTGAAAATCCATAACCCCAATTGCTGTGGGAATACCGTTTAGTTGACCTATGCCTGTTTGAACAGCTTCAGTTAAACCTGTCTTTCTTTGATAAGAATCGATACGATCTTTATAAGGTTCCTCTTCTGAATGAAATTGAATGGGGTCCATAGAAACCATATCTTCATCCATAGGGTCCCAAGTGCCCGAATCAATCGAAAGTTCGATTCTATCTGAACTACTCATTTTCAAATGATATCCACACTGTTCACAAATATTCATTTTTGACCTAAGAAGTTTTTTATAATTTAATCCATAACAATTTTCGCATTGAACCCATAAATGTCTGTATTTTTTATTTATATCGAAATCATTAGATCTTCCTCTTATATTGAAATCACTGCCATTATTACGAGTTCTTATACTAAAACTTCCACTTTCACTACCACTTACATTTTCAGTACAAATGAAACTATAAATGTAACTGTCACTGTAATTGTCAGTACCACCTGAAATGGAACTATTAATACTGACTTCAAAACGAAGATAACTATTAATGCAACTATTAATGTGATTAGTCCAACTAGATTGAGTATCATACATGTAATGATAATAGTAGTGATTGTTTCTCTTAGACCCCCTATTCAAAAAACTAGAAAAAAAACCTTCTAATTCACTCAGAAAAGAACTATCATTGTCAATCTCAAAACTATGATTTTCAATATCAAAATATACGGAATAACTGTCACCATTACTATCCCTAACTAAAAAAGTGTCATCAGAGATCAAACTCCAAATATCCCTGATACCAAATAAATAATCAACATTACTGAAACTATAACTAACACTATCACTCCAATTTTTCTCCGTATCATTTAGAAGGGGTTCATCACTTCCACTGGTATGGCCAATAGCATCAAGACTTTCCATTGATTTACTTAAACCATACCTATGTTCTAACTTTAACTTCTCGTTAGACAACATCGAATTGAACCACCATTTTTCCATAGAATCTTCCTGCCCCCTATTTGATGAAAATACAATAGATGAATAGTCATTCGATGAATAATTATTTTACTATTTTATTTCCTATCAGAATTAAGCATATGAGGATGAGGATTGTTAACTAATAATAAGTGAGTATTGAAAGAAATGATTCTCTTCTTTTTTTTTTCAATTAAAATACAAATTCTCATCGAAAATAGTTTATAAATAAGGAATTCGTTCTCGTATAACCTTGTATCGTATAATCAAATAATAAGTTTATATTGCAACATGGAACGAAAAAGACAATATACAGGATGAGTAGATTGGATAGAGGGAGCCCTTCCCTTAGCTTAATCTAAGGCCTGAAACTACGAGATAGAAAATGATCCACTAATCCTAAGGATCCATAGGATTAATTATGGATTGGATCCAAAAATAAAAATAGAAATATCGAGTTGTTTCGTCTTCGTTCTATTTAGATCTTGTATATACTTGTATATATAGTATATAGGTCT